TATTTTTTATGGGCGAATGGCGGGAATTGAACCCGCATAAGATGGATTCACAATCCAATGCCTTGATCCACTTGGCCACATCCGCCCCTCTACAATTACTATATGAATTTTTTATTATTTTAATTAATTAATAAAATAAATATTAATTTAGATATGGCAATGGGTTGCCCGGGATTTGAACCCGGAATTAATCGGATGGAGTAGATAATTTCTTTGTTATCTTAGTTAAATAAAGAAAAACCCCTCCCCAAGCCGTGCTTGCAGTTTTCATTGCACACGGCTTTCCCTATATAAAAAATATAAATTATTTTCTTTATTAAATAATTAGAACAACTTTAATAATTTAAAAAATTGAATACTCTGTTGAATTAACTCCTTAAATTATATACTACATCAACATTTCAGAATAGTGGAACTCCACAAAAAATAGATTTATAAGATCTCATAAATTTAATTTGTAATTAGTCAGATTATTAATAGAAATAATATCTAAATACCAAATTCTACTTCTATATACTCCCTGCAAATTGTAAGAAGCTTTTGATAATGTAAAAAAAAACACATATTCTTCAGGCATAAGAAATTCTTCCAATAATTCTGAGCCAAATACTTTAAAAAAACTACGTACAGTAGTTTTGTGTTTTCGAGCCAAAGTTCTAGCACAAGAAAGTCGAAGGATATACTTTATTCTATACAAAATATTTTTTTTTGAAGATCCATTATAATAATGAAAAAGATTTCGGCATATACACCCAAATCGATCAATAATATTATAATCTGATAAATCAGTCCAAATCGGCTTACTGGTAGGATGCCCTAATACGTTACAAAATTTAGCTTTAGCCAACGACGAAATCAGAGGAATAATTGAAACAAGGGTATCAACTTTCTTAATAATATTATTGATTAGAAATGAATTTTCTATAATTTGACTCCGTACTACTGAAGGATTCATTCGCAAGCTTGAAAGATAGCCAAAAAATTCAAATGAATGATTAGATGATTGGTTTATATAAATTCTTCTTGTATAAAACCACAGAGAAAAATAACATTGCCAAAAAGTAATAAAGTAAAATTTCCATTTATTCATGAAAAAAGACGTCCCTTTTGAAGCCATAATTAATTTTCTTTGATACCTAATATAATGGATGCAAGATTCATTGACCAACCATAGGTTAGCATGAAAATCTTTAAGTTTTATAAAGATATTAATAAGACATTCTATTTTTCCATAGAAATGAATTCGTTCCAGAAGAACTTCAAAGTGTATTGATCGTAAATGAGAAGAGTGTTTATGTAGAAAGACAAAAAAAGATTCATATTCATATACATGAATATTAAATAATAATAATAATAATCTTTGATTACTTTTTGAAAAAGAGTAACTGGCTTTCTTTGGAGTCATAAGACTATTCCATTTACAATACTTATAGAGAAAGAATCTTAATAAATGCAAAAAAGAGACATCTGTTATACAATATCGAAAAGTTTGAACCAAGATTTCTGTATGGACAAAGTGAGGTATTAATATATCAAATAAACAATTTAAATGTGCAAAATTGTCTTCTAAAAACGGAAATATTGAATGCACCGATCGTAAATTCTGATATTTTACTATCTTTTTATTTTTCTCTTCTAGACAAGATATTAATTTTAGAGAAAATGGAATTTCTACAATAAAAGCAAATCCCTCTAATATGATTTCATAAAAAAAATTTTTGCTACATACCCAAAATGGATTGGGATTAGAATCATCAGGAGCAATAATAAAAAAATTATGTTGATATATTCGAGTAATTAAGCGTTTTACAAGCAGTAAACTGGATTTATTGTCATAACCTAGATTTTCCGATAAAATCAAAATGGATCTACTGAAACCACGATCATAAGCAAATGCATAAATATATTCCTGAAAAATAAGTGGATATATAAAGTTGCGTTGTTGAGCTATCTCTAGCTTTAAATATTTTTTGATTTCCTCCATTTAAAATTAAATTTTATTTAATAACTAAAGTAGAAAATTTTTGGAATTATCAAATTATATATAGTGCGATACAGTTAAAACAAGCTATTCTAATTATAATAAATACGCCAGAGACAGATAAACTTCACAACAGAATCTCTACCCCCCGTTAGCCTTAATTCACTTTATTAAATTAGCTATGTTATAAGGTAACAAGATAGTTAGAAATCTTTTATTTTTGAAACTGAATCACTCTTTTGATTTAAGAAAAACTTTATTTATCAATATACTGTTTCTTTTACATACACCTTCATTCCATAATAGAGAATGCTAATAGTTAGGATTCATTAAAAAATATATGATCCATAATAAGTCCTTCCCCGTATTCATGCACTAATCTATTTTTAACGTCTAATTAGATTGGGAAATTATTCAAATTAAGAATAAAAGCTGGTTGCTTTTTATTTATAATTATAAATTTAAGTCATAGGTCCCTATCCATTTATTAATTGACCCAACTTTTTTTTGTTCTATTCCAATAATTCAAACAATATTTAGTATCAATCCTAGAAGAATTAAATATCTTTAAAATTCTCTATTGATACGACATGCTATTTTTTCCATTTATTACCTTTTAGGATCAGTCGCGGTCTTACAAATTTTACTAATGGTGTGGACGAATTACTCACTTCATCCAGATGTGTAAAAAATTCTAGCCGCACTTAAAAGCCGAGTACTCTACCATTGAGTTAGCAACCCGAATAAAATAGAGATTATAAAAAAATCCAACTAAAAAACTTCTACTAAATAAAGAGTGTAAAGTGTTTATATATAGAATTAAACAAATATAAATAATATTCTACGGGGTAATCAAACCACGAGCTAAAAAAAAAACAGATTTTTTAAAGTATTCAAAACATAAAAAAATGATTAAATGAAAAGACAAGAAATTATAAGATAAAAGACAAAATAAAATATAGAGTTTTATATAAATAGATAAAACACTTCTTGTATTATTTACTTTTTTAAATAAAAAAATCTCTTGTATAGAAAGCATCATTATTATTTTGAATTTAAAGTAAAAACCTGTGGGACAGAACTAAATATACCCGTTTTACTTATTGTGTTATGACGAATTTTATTTATTCAATAAACTGTTGTCAATATAAATGTTAAGAAAAGAATTAAAATAAAAAAAAATGATATTGAAAGTTATATAAAAGTTGCTAACCCTTAAAGTATTTATTTAATTTAAGTAAAAGTAAGTTCCTTAAAAATTTCTGTTTTCTTTAAAAGATTATAAACAGTTCCAGTGGGTTGAGCACCTTTTGCAAGGAAATATAGAATAACAGGAACATTTAAATAAGTTTTATTTTTCATTGGATTATAAAAACCCACTTTTTTAAGATCTTTGCCTTCTCTTCGGGCTCGAACATCAATTGCAACGATTTGATAGATGGCTTATTGGGATAGATATATATGAGCAATACCCCCCTTGGAGCCATATAGGAAGTTTTATCTTCGTACGGCTCGAGAAAAATAATTTTATTAGAAGTTTTTTATGTGTATACAATTATAATAAATGAAATATATAACTCTAAAATTAGACTATAATTTAATATGATTTAAGTCCTTTTTCTTCTTGAAAATACAAAAATAATTCATACTCATAACTCAAGTTGTATACCTCTTAAAATAATTCAAAGTAAAAATTTTTAGTCACTTTTATTTATTGAGTAGTCTTTACCCACTTTAGTTTGTCTCCTTCATGAATTGGATTTTTTAATCTGATCCCAGTCAGTGAGACTATTGAGACAATTCAAATGGTGTTTCCTTGTTCTTAGATCCTTTAAATGCTTAAATTTTAATCATTGAGTTTAGACATTACTCCGGTGCTTCTTAATATTTGCAAAATGGTAGCAACATACCCTTTATTTTTTGCTAGAAAAAAATCCTATGGTAGTTAATTGACACGTGATAAACAAAAAAGTTCGATCAATTCCAACAAATTGGAAACTTGCTTGAATTGGATACTTTATATTTCTATATTATGGAAGATATCTTTACGAAGTTGTTATAATTGATTGACATTAACCCTAGACCCTTATACCTTATAAATTAATTACTCCTTTATACTCGAGCTCCATCGTAGACTATTTACAACCCAACATAAAGAAGGGTTCAAGTGTAATAGAACATACAATGTCGAGCCAAGAACACCCCCATTCCTAGACATGGTGAATTTTTAATCCACAATGGACCGTGTCCTTCAAGTCGCACGTTGCTTTCTACCACATCGTTTCAAACGAAGTTTTAACATAACATTCCTCTGCCAATATGGGATTGATTCAATCATAGAATCGTGAATAGTCATTGATTCAGCTGGCCGCATACACAAAAATCTAAGCCTTTTCTCGTATAATATATTTTATTAATTTTAAAAAATTTCCTTTTTAGACATCATTATTTAATGTTAAATTTAACTTGATTAAATAAAATTGCCCAATAACAGAAAATATAACCTTTCTCTTAATAGGAAGATAAGTCTTTTTAATTGATAATTGATTAATTACGGATCTAAACATATCCAATTTAAAATAAATCAAAAATTTAATTATTGTAATTTATAAGATTTAAAGAAAAATGTTTTATCTATCGCATATTTATATATGATATGGAACTTTATCATTTATTAATGAGATTCAATCAGACATATATATATTAAAATAATTATCTTATCATCCCTCTACTTCCTTATATTCCCATAAAGGAGCATTAAAATGGATATATATTATATTGGGACGGAAGGATTCGAACCTCCGAATAGCAGGACCAAAACCCGCTGCCTTACCGCTTAGCCACGCCCCATTTTAAATTTTAATTTGGTGGTTGCAAATAAAAAGAAGTATTTTTTGTATATCTTACAAACTTTCTTGCTTTTCACTTAATATATTATATAAAAAAAAATTAAAAAAAAAAAGATAAATAAGGTCATCAACTTAAATGGAAAGAGAGGGATTCGAACCCTCGGTACAAATAACTCGTACAACGGATTAGCAATCCGACGCTTTAGTCCACTCAGCCATCTATCCCGGATGAAAAAGATAATGACTAGATTACACATAATGTAATGAGTGCCTTTCTTTATCTCTCTTCTTTATTATATTATAGATATAGAAGATAGATAAAGAGATAAAGAAGAGAGATCCACAAATAGGGAATTTCCTTTAATCTAATTTACTTAAAATATTAAGGAGGCGAACCAAGGCAAAGTAATGAAGACCTCTTAATAATCTTATTAAATTTTTTTTAATCTACTTGCGAAAAAGCTCAACACTCTTGATTTGATGATTTTTTTGTAATCCTATTGCTATCATACTAAAAAAATTTTTAGTTATACAAAAGGGCTATTTTTATACAAAAATCATATTGTAGCGGGTATAGTTTAGTGGTAAAAGTGTGATTCGTTCTATATAACCCTTTAATAACTAAATTAAAGGAACTTTCGGTTTTATTCATATTCCGATAAAAAACTTTATTTCTTAAAAGGATTTAATCCATTACTTCGCAATAATAAATTCAAAAAAATAAGCATTCTCGCAATTTGTATCTATGAGTCTCGAAGTTAGATTATGAAATAGCGAAACAGAAATTTAGGATTGGACCAAGACTTCCAATTTAATAAGTATGAGTACAGGATCCATGGAGGGAGGTATAAAGACAATTTCTAATCGTAACTAAATCTTCAATTTCTTTATTTATAATTATAAATAAAGAAATTGAAGCAAAATAGCTATTCAACGATGACTTTGGTTTACTAGAGACATCAGCATATTGTTTTAGCTCAGTAGAAATAAAATCCTTTTCCTTAGGATTCTATCAAATAGAAATAGAGAACGAAATAACTAGAAAGATTGTTAGAAACATATTCTTCTATAAGGATCATCTAGAAAGCGATTCAGTTTGTTTGTATTCATATCAAAAGCTGACATAGGTGTTATGGGTATAATTTTTTAATTTTGACAGATCTTTAATCGAGGAATTACCTCATCTTACATAAAGGAGCCGAATGAAAATAAAGTTTCATGTTCGGTTTTGAATTAGAGACACCGAATAAACGTCGACTATAACCCCTAGCCTTCCAAGCTAATGATGCGGGTTCGACTCCCGCTACCCGCCTATTTATTTTTTATTCTATTTCTATTAGAATTTTATTTTAATATATAGATAATATATTATGATTACAATTGGTGAATAATTTAATATAAAATTAGCATAATATTTAATACTATTTTAATACTATATTTTTAGTTTTAAATAAAAATAAGAAAAATAGGAATGAACAGCGTCCATTGTCTAATGGATAGGACAGAGGTTTTCTAAACCTTTTGTATAGGTTCAAATCCTATTGGGCGTAATTTATTTACATCTATTTTTTTTTAGATAGCAAGAAAGACTTTTGGCATAATTTGAATACAGAGATTCTACTTTTATTCCTTAAATTTTATATTTTATATCTATTTAAAATATTTTAAAAAGTAAAAATTTTATTTATGCTTGTTCATGAAATAGAAACCGGTCCATTTGTTCCCGAATAGCTTCTTTCAAAAAGTTTTCTGCTTCCTCAGTAAATGTATTAGTAGCAGATATAATTTATTGGAACTGAGGTTTAGTATTTTTTAAATAAGTACGTAATTTAACAAGAAATTTATTTACTCGTTCAATTTCTAATGAATCAAGATAACCATTTGTTCCAGTATAAATAGTAATTATTTGTTCTTATACTGTAAGAGGAGCTCATTGGGATTGTTTAAGTAATTCACGCAATCGTTGACCTCTTGCCAATTGATTCTGAGTAGCTTTATCAAGATCTGAAGCAAATTGTGCGAGTTCCAATTTTAATTTTACAGCTACTTGTTTCATGGCTTTAATTTGAGCTGCAGACCCTACTCGGGAAACACATTAATTGCAAGTCTAATTCCAGCATTGAATAGATTGGCAGATAAAAATATTTGTCCGTCAGTAATGGAAATTACATTAGTAGGAATATAAGCCGAAACATTTCCGGATTTAGTTTCAACTATTGGCAAGGCGGTCATACTCCCTTCACCTAAACTAGAACTTAATTTAGCAGCTATTTCCAAAAGGCGCGAATGCAAATTAAAAAAACATCCCCTGGATAAGCTTCGCGACCAGGAGGTCCTCGTAATAGAAGAGACATCTGGCGATAAGCTTGGGTTTGTTTGTAGAGATCATCATAAATTATTAAAGTATGTTGTTTACGGTACATAAAATATTCAGCCAAAGCAGCTACTGTATAAGGAGCAAGGTATTGTAATGTAACAGGGGAATCTGCTGTTTCAACTACAAAAATAGTGTATTCCATAGCTCTTCTTTTCTGTAAACTATTTACGACCTGCGCCACAGAAAATACTTTTTGCCAAATAGCTACATACACGCAGATTATATTTTTCAATACGTTCACGAATAATATTACTAATTTCATCGGCTCTAATGGTTTCCATGAGTTTTTCTTATATTTTTTTGGAAAATAAAAAAAAATAATGCCTATAATAGATATAGTGGAAAAGTATAAATATTAATCAGTTATTTCTTTTGTCGCTCCTAAAATGCCGATATTAACACGAATAGTACGGAAATGTAACTCAGTGGTCAAACAACTATTCAAAGTTACTAGAGCTACTTGTAAAGCTTGTTAGAAAACTAGTTGTCGGACTTTATTAATTGCTCTTTGTTGTTCAAAATAAATTGTTTCATTTTTGTAATTTTCTAATTGTTCCAAAGTCTTAGAAGTTAAATTAACCAAATTAAAAATTTCCCGCTCTATTTCAAAGTATCCATTTCCCCGAAACTCATCTGCTTCAATTTTTACTTTCTGTAAGCGGGCTTTGACTTTTGCCAGCTATTCTACGACCCCTCCACACAATTCTTCTGAATTTCGAATAGTATACAAGATCCTCTATTTTAGATTATCTAATAAATCACTTAATGAAAGTAGATTATCCTTACATTAAATTTAAAACTTATATAATCCCTTCCCGAACCAAATGTGAATCTTTCGATTCATTTGGCTCTCATCATGATCAATTACTTAATTACTTAGAGTAAATTCTCGTTTTTTATTAATGTAATGAGCCTATCCTCTCTTCTTTATTAAAAGTCAAAAAAACTAATATAATTCCAAACCAAAATACTTGTAGGACTCTTCTGACAAAATATGTAATTATCAGTAAAGTTGTTTATTTTTTTCTTCAGTTTAAATCCAAAAATTTATTCTAACTTAGAAATTAAGGCATAGGTTATCAATTACGCATTGAATAAAAAAGGTAAAATACCTATTTTTAGAATAACTGATTAAAATACTTTTATCTAGATGAGTTTATATATTGATAAAATATTTATTTTTAAACATCTCTTCTTTATATTAATATGAATCTCTTTTTGTTAAGACCTACGTATAAATATGCCACTGACGCGAGTAAAGCAAAAGTAACAGTAGTATTTATGTCATTCGTGGGTACGGCTAACTTTCCATGTGGTAATTCTATTATTTTCCAAGGTAAAAGAGCTCCTGACCAATTAGAAACTAAAATAAATAGAAACATAGTTCCAATAAAAGGAACCCAAGGACTATATTCTTCGCCAATTTAAGTTTTACTCATATCTCGAATGAATTCAATAACATATTCAAAAAATTCTGATCCCCAGTTGGAATGTTTGTGGGTTCCGAACAGCTGTAGCAGATGAACCTAATAAGATAGCCATTACAACCCAAGAGATAATAAGTACTTGGCCATGTACTTGGAAATCCCTATTTGACAATATAAATGTTGGTCTATTTCCACGCCAGATATGTTGTATAACCTCTTTAGTGTTTTAATGGAACATGATAAAAAATTCATATTGCTCTATAAAAAAATAGAACTTTAAACAAAATTATTTTAATTCAACCAACTCTTGGTCTACTTAACTTACAGTTGGATATTATATATATATAAAGAATAATAGATTAAAGAAATCTATCGAATTTTTCCGAAATAAAATTTATTTATCTTATTATTTTATTAAGCCCCGATCACCTATTTCCTAGATAGCTAGAACGACCCTCACAAATAGCGAATACTAATTTATTAAGAATTAATCGGAGTGAAGATATAGCGTCATCATTAGCCGGAATCGAAATATCCGCAAGATCGGGATCACAATTTGTATCTATTAAACAAATTGTTGGAATTACTAAAGCGATACACTCCCGCAAGGCCATATATTCTTCATGCTGATCAACGATGATTACAATATCCGGTAACCCCGTCATATATTTCATCCCGCCCAGATATGTTTGCAAGCGAGATAATTGTCTTTTTACCACAGCTGCATCTCTTTTCGGAATGAGGTTGATTCTTCCCTTTTTTTGTTCCATTCTTAGGTTCCTGAATTTATGAAGTCTCTTTTCTGTAGTGGACCAATTCGTTAACATCCCGCTGAGCCATTTTTTATTAACACAATGACAACGGGCCTTTATTGCAGCCCCTGCTACTAAATCGGCTGCCTTATTTTTTGTACCAACAATCAAGAATTGTTTTCCCCTACCTGCTGAATCAAAAACCAAATTGCAGGCTTCGGATAAACAACGAGCAGTTCTCGTAAGATTCATAATATGAATACCCTTACGCTTGGCAGAGATATAAGGTGCCATTTTAGGATTCCATTTCCTAGTACCATGTCCAAAATGAACTCCTGCCTTTAACATCTCTTCCAAGTTTATGTTCCAATATCTTTTTGTCATTTCTCCCTAACTCCCCCCTTTAATTTGTGAAAAAAAGAGACGAGGAACCCTGAGCTGAAAAATTGTTCCTATGGAACCTTCTCTTCTACCATAGATTAGCTGTAGATAGATTAACAAGCTAGTAGTATTTTCTATTGCTTACTATATATTATAATTTGATTACCAACTAAAATGACTGCACCAAATATAAATAATAAAAAAGATAAATCCTATAAATAATTGTTCTGGTCTATTGTGGAAATTATAAAAAAAAAAAAGAATCAAATTATTTTCTTTGGTAAAACAAAATATCTCTTATTTACCCTTCAAATATATTATCTTTTTTGTTTACAAAGGGGCTCTTGTTATTTTGGAGGTAGCACGCATCTTTTCAATCTGGTGCGGGGTACTCCCGATTATCTTTTAGGCCTTTCAACCAATAGATTAGACCCCCCGTAGCTGCTTTTGCTAAAATTAGGGCAGTTTATTGAAAACTATTTTCAGATATTAATTTTGAGTATTGAGAGATGTTCTTGTTATTCCCAATAAGAGGGCCCTCTCTTATTCGAACACGCGGCCCGTTAGTTACACTCACAACAACCTAATTAGTTCTACGGGTGAAAAATTTATATATTCCATATTATGAAAACAACACCTTTAATGTTACTTGACGTACAATAATTTATATATGCCTATTATTAATCTACACTTCCTGGGATCGATAAAACTTTTTTTTTTACTTTTAAGAAAAGAATTAAGGAAAACAATAATAAAATGCAAGTACAAAAAAATAAAAATTAATTTAAGTAATCCCCACAAATTTTAATCTCTTTTATATAATTTAGGTGGCATGGCCGAGTGGTAAGGCGGGGGACTGCAAATCCCTCTTTTCCCCAGTTCAAATCCGGGTGTCGCCTGGTCAACATTAAAAAAATGCGAAATATATTATTTGAGATAACTAGGATAATTTTGCTCCAGTAGAAGCCTAAAAAATAGACCATTGATACTTTGTTTGATTCTAAGCATATAGTCTTAACTTTTTCTAAAAAAAAACATTATGAATCCTTGTTAGGATCTAGGATTAATCTAATCTACTGGTAGAGGTACTATCAAGACTTTTAGATCCCTTTATATTACTAAGGGAGTGTCTAATAACTATATTTTTAATCAGATTATAGCTCGTGATAGGAAATTCTATTATTAGTTTTAGAGGAGAGCGTAAGTTACTTTATATATAACAGACTCGTGAGAATCTCTAGGTGTTATGGTCTCCAATCAATATTATATTGTACAGATAATTAACGTTTCTAGATATTAAATAGGGGAAAAGATATAATTTATTTTTTTACAATCCCTACTCCTAATCAAACCCTCTCTTTAAAATTATATTATATATTAAGGTAAGGTTACCTGTATTATATCAATCTAGGAAATCGAGATTTATAATATATAGTGATTTATCTTTTTTTAGAACTTTTTCCATTTCCGTTTTTACTTAGAAGGTCAAAAAATATTATATTATTTATTCTTATTCCTAACGTGTTTATCTTCTTTGGAGATGTTACTAAGTATTTTTCTTGTGTTAAATCTTTTCCAATTAAAAATAATAATAAATTTAGTCTATTAGTTTCTACCTAGTGTTTGATCAGAATACTTTTTTGCCTATGTACCATTAATTCCACTATTATTTTATTAGTGAAGAATAATATAAAAATTATTTTAAATTGGTCATAACAAATATATATAGCAATTTTAGTCTTATGTTAATTCAATACTTCCATACAATATCTGATATGAAATCAATATACACATAGAGAAATATAATATTGTATGTAGGTTGATCTCTCGAAACCTCAGCCTTTATCTTTATTCTAAAGTACAACTAAGAGATAATATAGTAGAAAGATTCATATATTTATTTTTTCTATAAACTACTTTTACTTTTAGGTTTTTATTTCGAGATTTAAAATATGCCCCCTGAACCCCTTTACGCGTTCATAGAAAGGGGAAATGAATTGATCTATTTTTACATTTATTGAATATTGGATCCGTCGGGACTGGCGGGGCTCGAACCCGCAACTTCCGCCTTGACAGGGCGGTGCTCTGACCAATTGAACTACAATCCCACCCAGGGATCTAGTTAATTTTTTTTATTTTTTTGGGGATATTTTTTAAGCACGGGGTTTTATACCATCTCGTAGTTAGATTTGCTAATTATTGGGCCGAGCTGGATTTGAACCAGCGTAGACATGTTGCCAACGAATTTACAGTCCGTCCCCATTAACCTCTCGGGCATCGACCCCAGAAGAATAAATTTTAGGCTTGTTGGTAATCCATTATCAACTTCCTCTAGTAGTATTCTACCCCCAGGGGAATTCGAATCCCCGTTGCCTCCTTGAAAGAGAGATGTCCTAAACCACTAGACGATGGGGGCCTACTTGCTCAACTATCCACATACTCTGATAATAGTATGATCGGTTTGTTGAAATTTTAAATATAATGAAATAATATTATTAGATCAAAGGGATCTTTCCTTTTTTAAGAATTCTATATCTAATCTATATAATATAATTTGTAGATTTGCCATTCATATTAATAAATCGTCCATTAGCAGTAGAATCAGCGTTTACTATATAAATCTATTAAAATAAATATAGACATAAGTTATTTAAAATTTTCTCTAAGACTTTACTTTGAGGAGACAAAGATAATTTCCTCGTCACACGATTATATGAAATATCTTGAAATTTATTTTATGTCAAACTGGTATTGGTACATGTATGTTACGTATCAATAAAGTAAATTTTGTTTTGATAGGGATCGTCAAAAAAAAAGTAGGGTCGCATTTATTTTAACCCTAGACTTACTAGGAAAATATATCGGATTCTTCAAAAAAAGTCACTAACCACTATAAATCTACTGCATATACTTATAATTCTGCATTATAATTATATAATATATTTTATAAAATTTTATCTACATAGTGACTCCTTTGAGAATAAACTATAAACTAAAAGAAGCCCTTTTAACTCAGTGGTAGAGTAACGCCGTGGTAAGGCGTAAGTCATCAGTTCAAATCTGATAAGGGGCTTTTCTTTTTTTTCATAAAAGTCAGACATAATATTATATTAAATAGATATATCTATTTAATATAAAAGGTAAGTGAACCTTAACCACCCAATTTAATTATGACTATTTGATATTCAAAGTAGATAAAGGTTAAATTTGAATTAGACCAGCTGAATGATCCCCCCTTTTTTTTTTTAGTTTTCATTTACTTAGACTTATATTATAAATAATTTGTTAATATTTTGATTAAATATTCCTTTTCCTATATTTTATAGGAGAATTAATAGCTACTCCCTTACTCTATAGAGTAACCCTTACTACAAGTTACAAGATAAAATAAAATACATTTTCACTATCTTTCTTTGATTCCAGAACAAGATGAATATAGCTCTTGATAAATTTACAAAAAAAAGAAAATAAACTTTTAGGTATTTAGTTCATCAGGTACGACTTTTGTAACTTCATGGTATACTCACGGATTAGTCGGTTCATATTTGTAATTAATTTTCTAATTGCTTTTTTATGCACTATTCTTGGTGCTACCGTGTAAAATACTTTATTTGAAGATGGTTATGATGAAAATAAATTCTGCGCTTTTAACCCAACTCAAGCTGAAGAAACTTATTCCATGGTTACTGTGAACCTATTTTTGTCCCAAATATTTGGGATTGCTTTTTCAAATAAACATTAGTTACATTTATTTATGTTATTTGTACCCTAACAGGTTTATGGATAAGTGCTATTGGAGTAGTAGATTTGGCCCTGAACCTACGTGTCTATGACTTCGTTTCTTCGGAAATTAGCGCAACACAAGATCTGGAATTGGATACTTTCTACACTAAAAATATTAAAGGTATTATGGCAGCTCAAAAGATCAGTCTCTTTTATTCTCTGAAGAGGTTATACTACTTTGAAACGCTCTTTATCTTTAATGGAACTTTAGTTGTAGCCGATCAATCACTTGGTGGTCCGTAAATGCCCGACTTATTAATTTATCCACTAAACTACAAGGAACTGCCCGTACCGGGTTAATTTTATTCTGGACTGTAGCAAGATTAAAAAAAAATTTTATCGTTATTTTGCTTTCCAGGACCCCTATTAATTGAAATGAGACAGGAGGTTCAATGCTTGAATTGAAGTAAGAATAACTTTGATTCTATCATCTATCTTGGAATCTGGTTATACTAAAAAAGTATTCCTTTATTCTTTTTTTTTTTCAACTCATTTTATATCTAATTGATTTGATTTTTCTATTACTTGGATAGGTTAGATAGCCGAGCCTTTCTCTTAATATAGGTAAAGTAAATAGAAAAATTCTATTAAATGATTAAAAAAAGGAGAGAGAGGGATTCGAACCCTCGATAATTCTTTATCAAAAACTATACCGGTTTTCAAGACCGGGGCTATCAACCGCTCAGCCATCTCTCCTAAAGACCTTTTTTTATTTCTCCTAATATATATAATATGGCCATATATGTGTGTATCACGAACAAACGCAGATATAGTTGAATGGTAAAATTTCTCTTTGCCAAGGAGAAGATGCGGGTTCGATTCCCGCTATCCGCCCAATATTAAGATAAAGTAATTATGCTAAAGGCTTGTTCTAGTCGGTCGTGATAGTGTAGTGAGCCTATCCACTCTTTTTTTAAATTTCCTACCCTCCCCAGAGGTAGGGTAGGAAATTAATTTAATTAGCTAGTTAACAAGGCGAAACATCCTATTTTCGGATAAAAAAATGTTGCGGAGACAGGATTTGAACCCGTGACCTCAAGGTTATGAGCCTTGCGAGCTACCAAACTGCTCTACCCCGCGCTGAAGAGAATTTGTTAAAAACTAATATACAAGCAAGGATTTAATGTGCCCCTTTACCATATCTGTATAAATAGAATAGTACATTCATACAGAATGATAAAGAGGGCCTTTTCAACCATCGACCATATAAATGAAATGAAAGATTAATCCTTACCAACTTGATCTTGTTGCTCCTGGCAACAAACATGCATGAACCATTTCACGAAGTATGTGTCCAGATAGTCCGAAGTCTCGATAATTAGCCCTTGGCCTTCCGGTTGACAAACAACGGCAATGAAGGCGTGTAGGTGCACTATTCCGCGGTAAGGATTGTAACTTCCCATAAATTTCCCATTTTTCACTCAATGATAGAACTTTACTTATTTCTTTTTTTGAGGATCGACGAATCAAATGATATTTATGTTCCAACCTTTGCCTCTTCTTTTCTCTCTGAATCAAACTTTTCCTTGCCATAAAGTTTCAGGTCCTATTAGTTGATATAAGTCGAATCCTAGATGTAGAAATATAAATAAGGGCCTTTCTCCCCCTCGAAAAAATTACTACTAATATAAAATATAAAACATTCAAAAATTAGCCAAATTTCCTCAATGTAGAGGCAATCAAGAAAGCTGCATTTTAAGTATAACCTACATAAAAATAATACAACCAATCTTGCTTACACAATGGAAAAGGCCACGGGTTTATTTCTCCATCAAATCAAATAGGCTAAAGGTATTTGTTCGTGAGCCCCTGCTAAAGTTTAAATCAATTCCTGCTAATATCCATGCCAAGACCGATAAAATATTCATACCAAAAGGGTTATCCGAGGTCTAAATATAAATCAAAAGTACCTCCTCGTCTCGACCCATAACATGGAAAACTATAACCAAAATATTTTTTATCTGACATTACCTTCGAACTGCGTGCATCTAAAGCACCTTTTATTAAGATTAATGTAGTTGTATGTAAATCCAGCGCAATAACGAACCAAAAAGTTTCCAGGACCTATTGTTAATAATAATTAATTATTATTTTAATTAATAGCATTTTGCTCCGGGTTGTAATCTATAATGAAAAATATAGCTCCATGGAAAAAAGCTCCTGTCATGATGAATCCTGCAATATATTAGTGATGGATATATTATATAATTAATGTATTAAAATGAACGCATAAACGGGTAAAGAGTACATGTGTTGAGCTACCAATGATGTAATAACCCCTAAAGAAACTAGAGCAAGGCCTAATTTAAAATTTAATTATTGATTGTATCATAAATAAAGAAGACCCTTATGCCCGTGCCCCAACCGCCTTCCCGGAGAAAGATGTGCATATAAAAGATACTTGATATTGTGTCCAATTCAAAATTAGTTCTATACATATAACCAGCAACAAGAAAAAATGCAATAGCTAAATTATGATAAACAATATAAGTCAACCATAAACTTTGTGTTTGTGGATGGTATTATTTTACTACTGTAATAATTATTGCTAATAAGAGAACGCCTATGTTATGATAATTACAGTAATGGAGGTTACTCCTACAGCACGTTTCCTTGTATAATACTCAAGGTTCTCATTTAAGTAGAAGGAACAGCTGTTAATTCATTATGAACCCATACTATGGATTAAATAAGTTCTTGCCAATAAGTGCGCCCGCCAAATAGGAACATTAAACTAAAAGAAAAAGAGCACTAAATACTTTGTGAGAGATCTCCTCTAAATCACTGATATAGCTTTAGGAATGGTGAGCATCGGCATGTTGTATGTTCCAGAACCAACTGGTAGTATCAAATCCTTTAGCTATTTTGAGAAATGACCTAGTTTGGTCCATTCCTCAAAAAAAATTTTTAAGAGATCCTTATCTACTAAAATTTTTAATTCTGATTCTATTCTGGCAAACGAATAATTGTTTAGTCCTCCTATTTCCGGACAACACATAAAAAGAGACCTGACAACAATCAAATAATTAATAAACCTTTGAGAGAGATTTCTATAATTAGTTTCTTTCTATTCTCTTTTTTTCCTATTTATTTATATTTCTTTAGTTTTTTATTAGAGCAATTCTGACCTTAAAGTTAATCCGGGTCAAATGTTCATATTTATTATGAATATAGTAATGTAATCGGGTGCCCAAGGGACCTTTTTTAATAGTAAAAAACCTTTTTATCTTTTGATTAATGCAAAAACTATATTTTTGTACAACCAGATGGTATGAATTACTCTATTCTAAATAATTCCAAATAGAGGGAGCAGCCGATGTTAAGAAATATTATATTACGGTATATATATTGAAATAAATTCGAATTATTTAAGTTAAAATATTAAATTGAGTTTTATTTATACTCAATTTAATTTTAATTTTTTTTATATTTAGTTAAATTAAACTTGATTAGTCGTACCTATTAAATAATAAATATAAATAATATATAAGAGATTATGAATAATTCACTATTAGCCCCTTTTTTGATAAATAATTATTATATGTAGGAGAGATAGCCGAGCGGTTCAAGGCGTAGCATTGGAACTGCTATGTAGACTTTTGTTTACCGAGGGTTCGAATCCCTCTCTTTCCTCAGTTTCACTTAAATACAATAAACAAAAAAACCGATTAACTAACAATGGAGAACTTTTTTCCTTCAGTTATGCTTTTATTTGATATATATTTTATATTCCGAATTGCTAAACTAGCAAGACTACTGTAAATAATATGACAAAAGTCCCTGGATCTATGATCCATATCCATAATATGGGATAAAATTAAGATAAAACCCATATTTTGATGACTTTATCTTAGATAAATTTGATTAAATATCTGCTATTTTATTTTCATTTAGTTTTAAGTCTGACGAGAATAATATTCTACGACTAGCAATTCATTTATTTTTAAACCAACCCATTTACTATCTATTATTTGATTAACTAATCCTTTATATTGGAATGGGTGAAGGGTTAAATGGTTTGGTACTTCCGCCTGAGGGAAAGAATGTAGAGAATTTTGAATCAGAGTTCTGGATTGTTGTTCATCCTTCGCCTTAATAATATCTCTAGGTTTGCAGCGATAACTTGGTATATCTACGATACGTCCATTCACTAAAACATGTCTATGGTTAACTAATTGGCGGGCTGCGGGAATAGTCACAGCCATACCCAACCTAAAAAGTATGTTATCCAAACGCATTTCAAGTAATTGTAGTAAAACTTGACCTGTTGACCCTTTGGCTTTTCCAGCGATACGAACGTATTTAAGTAATTGTAGTTCTGTAAGACCATAATGAAAACGTAATTTTTGTTTTTCTTCTAAGCGAATACGATATTGAGATTTTTTCCCAGAACGTGATTGGTTTCTAAGATCATTTAAGGCTTTAGGACTTTTATTAGTTAGTCCCGGTAAAGCCCCTAGGCATCGTATTTTTTTGAAACGAGGTCCTCGGTAACGCGACATAAAGACTCCCTATTATTTTTTTTACAGAATAAATCTAAACTAAAACTTAACTAAATGAGGCTAGGTTTGATGAAGTAGTGTACTTGTACTAGAATAATATAAAGAAGAATAAGGAAGAGTGAGATAAGTTGGATCCATATTAAAACTTTATATTATATTTATAATTATTATATAATAATTATAAATATAATATAATACTTTTTCTGGTATAGTTGTGGGTTCCTATACTTTAATAAACGCATGACTTTTTTAAAAATTAGGAAAAAAAAGCCGGCTATCGGAATTGAACCGATGACCATCACATTACAAATGCGATGCTCTAACCTCTGAGCTAAGCGGGCCCACATAATATAAGTTATATCTACACAGGAATCCAAAACATTATATTATATATTATAGTGTTTCTAAAAAAATAATATAATACATAATTTACAATTACAATGAAATATAATATATAAAACTAGATATGGGATATATAAATCTATATTGAATTATTGATATTGATACAGAAATAATAAAATCCAACATGATTTTATGAAATATGGGTTTCTATAGGTAAGTAATAAAATATTTTTTTTTCAAGTATAGTAATCGCTATTTACTAAATTAAATCAAAAGGTTAAAGATCCTATTATAAAAAGGGGGTATGGCGAAATAGGTAGACGCTACGGACTTAATTGAATTGAGCCTTAGTATGGAAACCTACTAAGTAGTAACTTTCAAATTCAGAGAAATCCCGGAATTAATAAAAAAGGGCAATCCTGAGCCAAATCCTTTATTTCTAAAAAAAAAAAGCTTCAGAAAGCGAAAAATAAAAGATAGGTGCAGAGACTCAATGGAAGATATTCTAAAAAATGGAGTTGATTATGCTGGTGGAGGAATCTTTTTAGTGGAACTTCATAAAAAAATGAGGGATAAACATATCTATCTATTGAATACTATAATAAAATAATTAATAATGTCTAAAACTTTACTTTTAATTTTTGAATATTAAAAAGAGAATAATTGATGCGAATTTATTACATATTAAAGAAAGAATATTGATTCATTAAATAATTAACTCCACAGTCTGATAGATCTTTTAAAGATTAATCAAATGAGAATAAAGATAGAGTCCCATTCTACATGTCAATACCGGCAACAATTAAAGTTATAGTAAGAGGAAAATCCGTCGACTTTAAAAATCATGAGGGTTCAAGTCCCTCTATCCCCAAAAAAGCCTATTAGACTCTCCCAATACTTAGACTATAATCATTATTCATTAACGGGTAAAAATTTATTTTATAATTATTTTTGCCAAACGTAATGGGGTGTAAATTACTTTATCTTAGCACATGTAATATAGAATATACATCAAAATTAAGCAAAGACTTACTATTTAACTTATTCACAATTAATAACATTACTTAAATATTGAAACTAAGAAAGTCGTCTTTTGGAGATACAAGAAATTAAAGGACTTGTAGAAAATTTTGTAATTTACCCTTGTCCCTTTAATTGACATAGACCCCAGTTACCTAATAAAATTATAATGGTATCCCACATCATCGGGAATGGTCGGGATAGCTCAGTTGGTAGAGCAGAGGACTGAAAATCCTCATGTCACCAGTTCAAATCTGGTTCCTGGCACATATTTAATTGGTATAAGATTTTTTTTTTAAAGAATAGCAATACTTCAATACATAATTTAATTTTAAAGGTTTTATAAAAAATAAAGTATAAATTAAAATAGACAAGATTAGGTTAAGAGTTGAAATACAAATAAATCCAAATATATACCCTTTACTTGCATTTTCATTATTATTAGATTTATTAATTAGTCTCGACATTACTTTATAGAACTGGTCTAAGCAATCGTCGCAGTACATGGTTTGTTATGCAGAAATCCCTTGATTCATCCTATCAATTTAGGCTCATCCAAAATAAGTATCTTTGTAAAAATCCATCCCCACTAATCCTAAATTTTGTATTTTTTGTTATCCTATCCAAAATCCACAATTCCCTAAAAGAAAAGAGATTTAATTTATTCTGCTTACTCTAGAATATAAAGTACAATCCTTGAATCTATTCAATTGTATAATATAAGTTGAATTTACCTTCTTATCATTCAAAGAACATCTTTTATTTCATAAAAACACAAGTTAAATATAATTCTTACGTAAGATCCTCTTATACAACTTTTAGACAGTAAAATAAGTTTAGAGCACGGATAATTATCATAAGATATTTTAAACATTTCATAGTATTCTCGTTCTTGAAAATACACGCCCTCCCAAACCCCAAAATTAGACGTAATTCTAAAATTACTCTTTTATTTTAGGCAAATCCTTTTCTTCACACTTATTATAATTGATCCACACCATACTCTATTCATTGATACATACTAGCTAACAGTCTGTTAGCAGTTACATCTATAGTCATTTGGGAGTTTAAATAATTGCAACCATATATATATATAAATAATGAAATCTTAACATTCATACTTTATATGTAAAGTCTATATTTTTTGATAATAAAAGATCAAAGATCTATGAATTATCCCATGCTTTATTAGACAAGCGGGTAAACATTAATTTTTTTGCATTGGGCTCTTTCATTAACTGATAGAAATATAAGTTAATCCACCATATTTTTTATTGACTGAAAAATAAGATGGAGATGTCTCCACTTGCTCTGATTCATTATTTTATGATCCAGGAGCCCTACAAAAGTGGTTAAAGGTGGGGTATAGGTTTGCCTTTGGCTTAGATTATTTTAACTTTAATGAAGTCTCTATTGTTTCACTTATAAAATATGGAACTTCAGATACCTGAAAGTTACTAAGAAAAAAAAGATTTTTTTGAGGTAACCAAATGGGACCGAACCTTTTGTCAAGCTGTTGTTTTTCAAAGTTATGGAGTAAAACATCCATTTCTAAATACGATCCTTTTTTAGGATTTTATGCTGTACTCTCCTGAAAAACATTGGCGCGCGTGTAAACGAGGTGCTCTACCAACAGAGCTATCTTAGTACTTGTGATGCATATTTTATCATGCATATAATTTTTTGTCAAGATAAATATTCTATAATAAAATACCCTAAAATTTGGATTGACATTTATTATATATTATTATTATATTATTATWAKKWWWATKWWGTATAATAATAATATATTTATAATCTATCGATGGGATGGATTTACTTCGGTTCTCTTTTTAATTAAAAATGGCCTACTTAACTCAGTGGTTAGAGTATTGCTTTCATAGGGCGATAGTCATTGGTTCAAATCCAATAGTAGGTATACCTTATTAAATACCAACGACTCCGGTATCTAATAAATTTTTTATTTTTAAATTGCGTTGTATCAAAATTTTGTTTTATTGGATTTACTCGATAGAATCTAAGTAAAATAGGGTTTCAAAATAGAACTTATTTTTATTATTAGAGCGAACCAGTTGGTTATGAAATAGCATTGATAGCCTTTACTCTTGTCCTAGCTCGCTGGAAAGCTAGATTTTCCTCAATTATTTGTCTCTTTCCTTCTGCTTTTTTTCAAATTAGCTTCTGCTATTTCAAGAGTTTGCTGAGCTTCTTGTGGATAAATATCACTATCCTTTTCTGCATCATTTACTAAAAAAGTGATCTTATTATTGCCTATTCTAGCAAAACCGTCCATCAAGGCCATCGTTAACCATTAGTCCTTAAGTCATATTTTCAAAATACCTATATCTACAGCTGTAGCAATAGGAGCATGATTTGGTAATACGAAAATTTGACCACTATTCATAGATAAAATAATTTCTTTCACTTCTGAATACCAAAAAATTCTCTTAGGGGTTAGTACACAAAGATTTAAAGTCATTTCTTCAAACTGTTCTCCATTTCTAAATTCATAGCCTTCGTGGTATCTTCAGCAATATTACTTATAAAATTAAAATAAAAGGCATGTTCAGGAAGACCATCTAATTCTCCGGAAAGGATCGATTGAAATCCTCTAATGGTTTCTGCTAGACCAACATATTTACTGGGAGAACCAGTAAATACTTCGGCTACAAAAAATGGTTGTGATAAGAAACGCTCTATTTTTCGCGCTCTTGTTACGTTTAAATGATCCTCCTCAAATAATTCGTATAACCCCAGGATAGCTATAATGTCTTGAAGTTCTTTATAACGTTGTAAAGTTTGCTTAACCCTTTGCGCAGTTTCATAATGTTCCTCACTAACAATTTGAGGTTGAAGCATGGTTGAAGTTGAATCTAAAGGATCTACTGCTGGATAGATTCTTTTGGAAGCTAATCGTACGGTAAAAAGGTCGTAGCAGGGGCAGGATAGGTCAAATCATCTGCCGGTACATAAACTGCTTGAATAGAAGTTCTGGACCCTTCTTTGGTAGAAGTAATTTTTTCTTGTAAAGAGCCTATTTCAGTACTCAGGGTGAGTGGGTTGATAACCTACGGCGGAAGGCATTC